CTGAATGGTTTGAGGATATACAGGAATGGAATCGAGAAATGCATATTAAATGTACCTATAATGGTATCCAATTATCGGAAACAGAATTTCCGAAAAATTGGTTGACAGACGGTATTCAGATAAAAATCTTATTTCCTTTCTGTCTGAAACCTTGGCACAAATATAAACTACGATCCTCTGAAAGAAATCTAATGAAAAAGAAAAAACAAAAAGATGATTTTTGTTTTTTAACGTTTTGGGGAATGGAAACTGAACTTCCCTTTGGTTCTCCCAGAAAACGATATTCCTTTTTTGAACCCGTTTTTAAGGAACTGGAAACAAAAATTGGAAAGTTAAAAAAGGCGTATTTAGCAGCTCAAAAAATTTTAAAAGTAAAAACTAAATTAGTTTCTTTTGAAACTAAAAAATGGGTTCAAAAAAGTTTTTTATTTCTAAAAAAAATAATAAAAGGATTTTCCAAATTAAACCCAATTCTATTATTTAGCTTAAGAAAAGTATCTAAATCGAATGAAATTAAAAACAAAAAAGATTCTAGAATTAGCAATCAAATAATTCATGAATCGTTTAGTACAATTCAATCTCCAAATTGGAGAAATACTTCACTGACAGAAAAGAAGGATCTGACTGATAGAACAAGCACAATCCGAAATCAAATAGAAAAAATTACAAAAGAGAAAAAAAAAAAAATCCCGAGAGTATCTATCAATCCTACCAAAAAAAGTTATAATGCTAAAAGATTCGAATCACCAACAAATATTTGGAAAATATTAAAAAGAAGAAATATCCGATTAATCTATCAATTAGATTGTTTTATAAAAATTTTTGTTGAAAGAATATACATAGATATACTTTTATCTATTATTAATATTACCAGACTCAATACACAACTTTTTCTTGAATCAATAAAAAAAATTATGGATAAACCCATTAATATTAATGAAACAAATCAAGAAAGGCTTAATAAAAAAAATCAAAATACAATTCACTTTATTTCAACTATTTCAACCCTAAAAAGGTCAATCGATAGTATTAGAAATACGACAAATTCATATAGTTTTTGCGACTTATCACAAGCATATGTATTTTACAAATTATCACAAACCCAAGTTAGCAACTTGTATAAATTAAGATCTGTTTTTCAATATCCCGAAATGTCTTTTTTTATTAAGACTGAAATAAAGAATTCTTTTGAAATACAAGGAATAATTCCTTCAAAATTAAGTCATAATCATAAGAAACTTCCGAGTTATGAAATGAATGAATGGAAAAACTGGTTAAAAGGACATTATAAATACCATTTATCTCGTATTAAATGGTTTGGATTAATACCACAAAAGTGGAGAAATAGAATTAATTTACGTCGTAAGACTAAAAATTTCAAATGGGATTCATATGAAAAAATTAAGTCCAAAAAACAAAACGATTCTGAAGTCTATTATTTATTGAATCAAAAAGAGAATTTTCAAAAAAATTCTAGATATGATCTTTTATCATATAAATCTATTAATTTGAATTATGAAAATAAGAAGAACTCATATATTTATAGATCGAACTTTCAAATACAAGTAAAAAAGAACGAAAATATATCTTATAATTCCAACCCACATAAACACAATTTTTTTGCTATATGGGGGAGTATCCCTATTAATAATTATGGCGATATTAGATATATGGAAAAAACTCCCGATAGAAAAAATTTTGATTGGAAAATCATCAATTTTGATCTTAGCCAAAAAGTCACTATTGAGTCCTGGATCCAAATCGATACCAAGAGTAATCAAAATACTAAGATTGATACCAACAATTATCAAATAATTGATAAAATTGATAAAAAAGACCTTGTTTATCTTATATTTCCGCAAAGTCTTAAAATCAATTTACCAAATTCCCCAAAAGTTTTTTTAGATTGGATGGGAATGAATGAAGAAATACTAAATCGCCCCATCTCGACTCTGGGACTTTGGTTCTTCCCAGAATTTGTACTACTTTTTAATCTATATAAAATCAAACCTTGGGTTATACCAAGTAAAGTACTTCTTTTAAATTGGAATCGAAATGAAAATGCTATTAGTGAAAATAAAAACATCAAAGGAAACCAAAAACAAAAAGGGGAATGTGTTTCAAAAATAAAGAATCAAAAAGAAAAAGAACCTATCGAAAGCAAAAGAGATCTTAGAGCAAATGTACAAAAACAAGGGAATCACGGATCTGTTCCTTCAACAAACCACGAAAAAGATATTGAAGATCCTTATGCAAGATCGAAGAGAAATGGGGATAAAAATAAAAAACAATACAAAAGTAGTACAGGGGCAGAACTAGATTCCTTCCTAAAACGTTATTTACTTTTTCAATTGAGATGGGGCGATGCTTTGAATCAAAGAATGATCAATAATATCAAAATATATTGTCTTCTGCTTAGGCTGATAAATCCACGAAAAATTACTATATCCTCGATTCAAAGAAGAGAAATGAGTTTGGATATAATGCTGATTCAGAAGAATTTACGTCTTGCAGAATTGATCAAAAGGGGGGTCTTGATTATCGAACCCACCCGTCTATCTGTAAAAAATGGCGGACAATTTATTATGTATCAAACCTTAGGTATTTCATTGGTTCATAAGAGTAAGCACCAAACCAATCAAGGATATCGAGAACAAACCTATGTTGATAAGAATGATTTTGATTTGCTTGTTCCCGAAAACATTTTATCACATAGACGTCGTAGAGAGTTGAGAATTTTAATTTGTTTCAATTCAAAGAATAGGAATAAAAATCCGATATTTTGTACTGAAAACAATTGCAGTCAATCTTTGGAGAAAGGGAACCATCTTGCTAAAGATAAGAATGAATTAATTAAATTAAAGCCTTTTCTTTGGCCTAATTATCGATTAGAAGATTTAGCTTGTATAAATCGCTATTGGTTTGATACGAATAACGGCAGTCGTTTCAGTATGTTAAGGGTACAGATATATCCGCGGTTGAAAAGTCGTTGATAGTTCATTTTTCCTATATATGCTATACCTTTTTGGGTATATGAAAGTAAAGAGATTCTCACATGCCCCGCGTTCCATGCCATTCTAATATACGATACGAAGACTAAAACCACTGAGGTATCAATTAGACCTAAAAATCAATTAACTGAATTTTCTTCATTTTAGGTCTAATTTATGTCATACAAAAACGAACTCCCTTTTTCGTTTTCGGAATAAAATTCCTGAATGAATTAATATGAGTTGATAAAATTAGGAGGCCATAAAGAAATTCAGATTATTGTATATAACACATTAAAATTACTAAAAATTAATAATATTATTATTACTCATCGGTAAAATCCATATCTCTAAAAGTGGAAGAGGGTAAATCCTTTATGGTAACAAATGCATTCATTTCGGTTATTTCTGAAGAAGAAAAGAGAGGGACAGTTGAATTTCAAGTATTCCGTTTTACTAATAAGATACGGAGACTTACTTCACATTTGGAAGTGCACAAAAAAGACTATTTATCTCAGAGAGGTTTGCGAAAAATTTTAGGAAAACGTCAACGGCTGTTGGCTTATTTGGCAAAAAAAAATAGAGTACGTTATAAAGAATTAATTGGTCAGTTGAGTATTCGAGAGACAAAAACTCGTTAATTGGAAGAATCGTTTTAAGTACTTATTTTATTTTTTATTCGTTTAAATTTGGATAAACTTCTTTTCACTTTCAGCAATTCATGGAAGAATGAATGGGTAAAAAAACTTATGACTGTACCAGCTACAAGAAAAGACCTCATGATAGTCAATATGGGTCCTCACCACCCATCAATGCATGGTGTTCTTCGACTCATTGTTACTCTAGATGGTGAAGATGTTATTGAATGTGAACCGATATTGGGTTATCTACACAGGGGGATGGAGAAAATTGCGGAAAATCGAACAATTATACAATATTTGCCCTATGTAACACGTTGGGATTATTTAGCTACTATGTTCACAGAGGCAATAACTGTAAACGGACCCGAACAATTAGGAAATATTCAAGTACCTAAAAGAGCTAGTTATATCAGAGTCATTATGTTAGAGTTGAGTCGTATAGCTTCACATTTGTTATGGCTTGGCCCCTTTATGGCAGATATTGGTGCACAGACCCCTTTCTTCTATATTTTTCGAGAAAGGGAATTGATATATGACCTATTCGAAGCTGCTACCGGTATGCGAATGATGCACAATTATTTTCGTATTGGAGGAGTAGCTGCTGATCTACCTCATGGCTGGATAGATAAATGTTTGGATTTTTGTAATTACTTTTTAACGGGGGTTGCTGAATATAAAAAGCTTATTACACGGAATCCTATTTTTTTAGAACGAGTTGAAGGCGTGGGCATTATTGCCGGAGAAGAAGCACTAAATTGGGGTTTATCAGGACCAATGCTACGGGCTTCCGGAATCCAATGGGATCTTCGTAAAGTTGATCATTATGAGTGTTACGATCAATTTGATTGGGAAGTTCAATGGCAAAAAGAAGGGGATTCATTAGCTCGTTATTTAGTACGAATCGGTGAAATGAAAGAATCAATAAAAATTATACAACAGGCTTTGGAAGGAATTCCAGGAGGGCCCTATGAGAATTTAGAAATACGACGTTTTAATAGAGTAAAAGATCCCGAATGGAATGATTTTGAATATCGATTTATTAGTAAAAAACCCTCTCCAACCTTTGAGTTGGCGAAACAAGAACTTTATGTGAGAGTTGAAGCCCCAAAAGGAGAATTAGGAATTTTTCTGATAGGAAATCAGAGTGTTTTTCCTTGGAGATGGAAAATTCGCCCACCGGGTTTTATCAATTTGCAAATTCTTCCTCAGTTAGTTAAAAGAATGAAATTGGCTGATATTATGACGATATTAGGTAGCATAGATATCATTATGGGAGAAGTTGATCGTTAAAAATGCTAATTGATACAACCGAAATACAAGCTATCAATTCTTTTTCCAGATTGGAATCCTTAAAAGGGGTCTATGGGAT